GGTACTCCTAAGACTACGAATAGTAAAATGTCCGATATAAAAACCGACGTTACTTTAATGCGCTATTCACAACAATCAGACTTTCGGCGCGGTATAATCAAAGGTTCTATGCGGGCTCAAAGGCGTAAAGTGGTTATTTTCGAATTATTTCAAGCAAATGTGAAGTCTCCCCTTTTTTTGGAGAGACGACAAAAATCCCCTCCCTTTTATTTTAATATTTCCGGGTTGATTAAACGAATTTTTAAAAATGGGTTGGATAAAGGGGAAGGATTCAAAATTGTAGAGTATACAAAAGAACAAACAAAAAGAGAAGAAAAACAAGAAACCAACAAAAGAAAGGAAAAAGCACGAATAAAAATCTCAGAGGATTGGAATCGTATTCCATTTGCGCAAGGAATAAGAGGTTGCGTGTTAATAACTCAATCTATTTTTAGAAAATATATTCTATTACCTTCATTGATAATTGCCAAAAATGTTGGACGTATATTCCTATTGCAACGTCCTGAATGGGCTGAGGATTTCCAAGAATGGAATAAAGAGATTTATATTAAATGCACCTATAATGGTATTCCATTATCCGAAACCGAATTTCCAAAAAATTGGTTGACAGAAGGTATTCAAATAAAAATCGTATTTCCTTTCTGTCTGAAACCTTGGCACAAATCGAAACTACAATCCTCTCAGAAAGATCTAATGAAAAAGACAAAAGAAAAAGGTGATTCTTGTTTTTTAACAGTTTGGGGAATGGAAACGGAACTCCCCTTTTGTTCACCCCGAAAAAAACCTTCCTTTTTTAAACCCATTTTAAAGGAATTCGCAAAAAAAATTGGAGAATTTAAAAAGAAGTTTTTTCGAGTTCTAACAATTTTCAAAGTAAAAACAAAATTACTTCGAAAAGTTTCAAAAGAAACAAAAAAATGGGTTATAAAAAGTGTTTTTTTTAGAAAAAGAATAATAAAAGAACTTTCAAAAGTAAATCCAATTCTATTATTCAGATTAAGAGAAGTCGGAGTCGATAAATCAAGCGAAATTAAAGAAGAAAAAGATTCCCTAATAAACAATCAAATGATTCACGAATCATTTAGTCAAATTCAAATTGCATCTCCGAGTTGGACAAACTCTTCGTTGACAGAAAAAAAAATGAAGGATCTGGCTGATAGAACAAGTACAATTCGAAATCAAATAGAAAGAATCACAAAAGAGAAAAAAAAAGTAACTCCAAGAATAAATAATCTTAGTCCTACAAGTTATAATGCTAAAAAATTAGAAAAACAGCAAATGTTTAAAATGTTAAAAAGAAGAAATGCTCGATTAATCTGTAAATTATCCCCTTTTGTAAAATTTTTCATTGAAAAAACATACACGGATATATTTTTATATATCATTAATATTGCCAGAATAAATACAAAACTTTTTCTTAAATTAACAAAAAAAATTATTGATAAATCCATTTACAATAATGAAAGAAAACAAGAAAGAATTAATCAAAAAAAGAAAACTGCAATTCCGTCTATTTCGAGTATAATTCTAAGAAAGGAACTTGAGAATATTAGTAATATTAAAGTAAATTCACATATTTTTTATGACTTATCCTACGTACCACAACCATATGTATTTTATAAATTAGGAAAAATCCAAGTTATTAACTCGTTAAGATTTGTTCTTCAATATCAACGAATCCCCTTTTTCCTTAAGGCTAAAATAAAGGATTCTTTTGAAACACAAGGAATGCTTGATTCGAAATCAGCAGATAACAAACTTCCGAGTTATGAAATAAATCCATGGAAAAGCTGGTTAAGAGGACATTATCAATACCATTTATCTCAGATTGGATGGTCTAGATTAATACCAGAAAAATGGCGAAATACATTTCGTCAGCATCGTATAGCTAAAAAGGCAAATTTTAGCAAACGGCATTCATATGAAAAAAAACCATTAATGAATTCCAAAAAACAAAAAAAAATTGAAGTATATTCATTATCTAATCAAAAAGATAATTTTCTAAAATACTATCGATCTGATCTTTTAGCATATAAATTTATTCATTATGAAAAGAAAACGGAATGCTTTTTTTATGGATCTCCCCTTCAAGGAAATACGAACCAAGAAATTTATTATAACACGCCTAAAAAAAACTTTTTTGATATGCTGAGGAACATCCCTATTAAAAATGATCTAGGAAAGATCCATATGGAAAAACCGGCCGATAGAAAATATTTTGATTGGAAAATTTTGCAATTTGATCTTATACAAAAAGTCGATATTGAGGCCTGGATCATAATCGATACCAATAGGAATCAAAATACTCAAATTCGTACTAAAAATTCTCAAATAATTTCTAAAAAAGATTTTTTTTATCTTAAGATCCCAGAGATCAATTTACCAAACTCTCACAAGGGGTTTTACGATTGGATGGGAATGAATGAAAAAATGCTAAAGCATCCCATATCCAATCTGGAACTTTGGTTCTTCCCAGAATTTTTGTTAATTTATAAGACATATAAAATGAAACCTTGGTTTATACCAAACAAATTACTTCTTTTAAATTTAAATAGAAGTGCAAATAAAAAGATCAATGAAAAGGGCAATTTTTTGATAGCATCAAATAAAAAGCATCGAAATCAAGAAGAAAAAGAACCGACAAGTCGAGGAGAGCGGAGATCCGTCCTCTCACCCCAAAAAGATATTGAAGAAAATTATGCAAGATCAAACATGAAAAAAGGGAAAAATAAAAAACAATACACGAAAGCAGAACTCCATTTGTTCATGAAACGTTATTTGCTTTTTCAATTGCGATGGGATGAGACTTTGAATGAAAGAATGATCAATAATATCAATGTATATTGTCTCCTGCGTAAACTGATAGATTCACCAAAAATTACTCTATCCTCGATTCAAAAGAAACAAATGAGTTTGGATATAATGATGATTAATAATAATTTAACTCTTTCAGAATTTATGAAGAAGGGAGTATTGATTCTAGAACCCATTCGTTTGTCTGAACAAAAAGATGGGCAATTTATTATGTATCAAACCGTGGGTATTTCGTTGGTTCATAAGAATAAGCATCAAAAATACCAAGAGCAAGGACATGCTTCTAACAATAATTTTGATTTACTTGTTCCCGAACATATTTTATCCTTTAGACGTCGTCGAAAATTGAGAATTCTGATTTGTTTCAATTCAAAAAAGAGAAATTATATAGATCCAAATCCGGTATTTTGTAACGTAAAAAACAGCAGCCAAGTTTTACATGACAATAACCATCTTGATAGAGATAAAAATCAATTAATGAAATTAAAGCTCTTTCTTTGGCCTAATTATCGATTAGAAGATTTAGCTTGTATGAATCGTTATTGGTTTGATACCAATAATGGCAGCCGTTTCGGTATGTTAAGGATACAGATGTATCCACGATTGAAAATTTTTTGATAATACACTTTTCTGTATATCCTATACCCTATATATATAATAGGGTATATGAAAGCAAACAAATACACAGATCAGATGTCTTATCTCACATTTCATTCTAGTATCCAATATCAAATGAATAATGTCTGAATTCGATCTCGAAATGAATGAACGGAACCTTCTTTATTTTAGGTCTAAATTCTTCGATCCAAAAATGTACCAACCTTTTCTATTCCTATAGAAAACCAATTCAAAATGGAATGGATTGATTTGAATTCGGGAAATTAGGAGTTCATAAATAAATTTTGATTAGATTCTTGTATATACCACATTCAAATTAATGGCATTATTATTACTGATCGGTAAAATCCATATCTGTAAAAAGGGCAAGGGGCGTTTTTTTATGGTCAAAAATTCATCGATTTCGGTTATTTCTCAAAAAGAAAACAAAGAAACCAGGGGGTCTGTTGAATTTCAAGTATTCAGTTTCACCACTAAAATAAGGAAACTCACTTCACATTTGGAATTGCACAAAAAAGACTTTTCATCTCAGCGAGGTTTGCGAAAAATTTTGGGAAAACGTCAACGACTGCTGGCCTATTTGTCAAAAATAAATAGGGGGCGCTATAAAGAATTAATTGGGGAGTTGGATATTCGAGAGATAAAAACTCGTTAATTTGAAGCGTGAGACTGTTTGAGCTTAGTCGTTTAAATTTTGATGAACTTCTTTCTTTTTACTTTCAGCAATGCATGGAAGAATGACTCGAGAAAAACTTATGATTCCACCAACTACAAGAAAAGACCTCATGATAGTCAATATGGGCCCTCACCACCCATCAATGCATGGTGTTCTTCGACTGATCGTTACTCTCGATGGTGAAGATGTTATTAACTGTGAACCAGTATTGGGTTATTTACATAGAGGGATGGAGAAAATTGCGGAAAATCGAACAATTATACAATATTTGCCTTATGTAACACGTTGGGATTATTTAGCTACTATGTTCACAGAAGCAATAACCGTAAACGGGCCCGAACAGCTAGGCAATATTCAAGTACCTAAAAGGGCTAGCTATATCAGAGCTATTATGTTGGAGTTGAGTCGTATCGCTTCCCATTTGTTATGGCTTGGTCCTTTTATGGCAGATATTGGGGCGCAGACTCCTTTCTTCTATATTTTTAGAGAACGAGAATTGATATATGACCTATTTGAAGCGGCTACCGGCATGCGCATGATGCATAATTTTTTTCGTATCGGAGGAGTCGCTGCTGATCTACCTCATGGCTGGATAGATAAATGTTTGGATTTTTGCGATTATTTTTTAACCGGGGTTGCTGAATATCAAAAGCTTATTACACGGAATCCTATTTTTTTAGAACGGGTTGAGGGCGTAGGCATTATTGGCGGAGAAGAGGCACTAAACTGGGGTTTATCGGGACCAACGCTACGAGCTTCCGGAATACAATGGGATCTTCGTAAAGTTGATCGTTATGAGTGTTACGAAGAATTTGATTGGGAGATTCAATGGCAAAAAGAGGGGGATTCATTAGCTCGGTATTTAGTACGAATTGGCGAAATGACAGAATCT